CCTTTTCCTATTCATTCAACTGCCAAATCTTATGAATTCGGGTCGATTGGATCGAGTGAAAAATCCTATTGTTTTGGTTGTGGACTCAAGGGTTCAGGTTCAAACATGTTCTTTGAAGAAATATATGAGTTCTATTATAATAGAAAAAAATATGTTTTTTTTATTCCATTTAAGTAAATCGAGAAAAGGAAAAACATAATAAGAAATGACACTCCTATCATAGGAATAGCCTTGTTGCTGCTTCAATAACAAGCATTTTCGTTTTCAAATCAAATAAATCATTTGATTTATGATTCATTGGAACAAGGAATGGCCTGGCTAGGTACTGGCCAGGCCGGGGGAATAAAAGAAAGAACTTTTCGGACGAAATCAAAGAGGTACTCTTTCTATTGGAGATATCTGTTTCGAATCATTATCTAAAGGGAATTGATGATTGATCAAATTCGTCTATATTTATAGAATAAAGAAAGATAAGGAAAAACTTTTATCAACCTTTACTTCACGCGTCACATATGAATTATCCTTTTAAAATTGGGAGAGATGGCTGAGTGGACTAAAGCGGCGGATTGCTAATCCGTTGTACGAATTATTTGTACCGAGGGTTCGAATCCCCCTCTCTCCGTTTCTTCTGATCACTTGATATTTCCCTTTCGAATTCGAAAAAATCTCTAACCCCCTTTCTCAGAGTTAAATGTATGGAATGGAGAAATAAAATCCTAAGAAAATTCAGAAATCGAGCAAGGAAAAACCCCTGATTTTTTTATTCATCACGTCCAGGATTACGTCCTGGATCATTAGATAGGAATCCGAAGATGAAGAGAGAAACAAAGAATATCACTACTGTGTAAACGAAGAGTTTGAGAGTAAGCATTACACAATCTCCAAGATCATTTTGGGGGAAATAGGGGAATAGATTCTCCATTTTTGTACCACATATTCCGTTTTGACAACAAGAAAAGAGGCGGTTTCTAGAAAACATAAGGAATTTGCAGGAATGAATTTGTAATAAGATTCTGATTCTTTCGTTAACAAAACGATCTCTCATACCTACAATTAGGTATTGTAGGGACCATACATAGGGTCTTCGACCCCCAGAAGGAATGAAGAAATGAGGTGATTCCGATTCATCTCGGTTATCCAAAAGAATTTCCATGTTTGAGTCGAGGGTTCATTATCTGATCTTATCAATTCTTAAGAATAGCATTTTTTTTGATCGAATAAATCATGAATGTTTCTAAGACAGTATTAAAGATCTCATCGAAAACTTACAGCAGCTTGCCAAACAAGGGCTAAGAGAAAAAAGAGCACAGGTATGACTGGCATAACATCTACGATTGGATTGAAAAAAGCATAAGCTTCGGGCAATTTGGCGAAGAAAAAGCTACTCGAATGAAGGGCAGAATTAAGACAGATCAAACTAAAGATATTAAGCATAACAAACATTTTGTTCTTGGAGAAAATTTCATTATTATTGGGTTATTGATATAAGGGGAAAATGAAGAAAGAAGGGAAAGTAGGCCGCAAAATCTTTCTTTTTCTTTGAACTCCCTCAATCAAAAATCCTTCAATTCTCAAATGAGAATAGAAGGAATCATACCTTACATACAATATCTTAATTGAATTATATGTAATGATCAATAAATTCATTTTGATTCTACATCTACATGTGTAGAATCATAGCAACAACCAATTCAATAGATATTGGGGCTGGAATTGACGAACAACCAATACCGATATTAGTGTTTATCGGTGTCGAATAGAAATCAAAATGGGGCGTGGCCAAGTGGTAAGGCAACGGGTTTTGGTCCCGTTACTCGGAGGTTCGAATCCTTCCGTCCCAGACCAATTCTATCATAACAAAGATTGTTCTTTTTAACAATCTTCTGTTTAAGGGTGTAATGTTGGATACAATGTGATCCAATCTTTCTTTGTGATTTCTAATGATTCTTCTATAGAATCATATCTTCCCTTTCGATTTTGTTTCTCACAAACAAACGGATCGAGTATCAATGACATGTGGATGGAAATAAATATCTTTTTTGATATAGGTAGGATGGGAACAAAGATCAAAGTGAAATTCAAAAAAAAAACTGGGTGGGCCATTCAGCGTATGTTCGCCCCCTCGCCCATATTCATATTGAAGGTTAGTTAGTCATTTGGATAAACTTTATGCCCCATATCTATGATATTTGGATTCTCACATGATGCATTCTGAGTCGAAATGCGAAATAAAAGAGAAGTCTCTACCTTCCCTAAAGTAAATATAAATAAAGATAGGGTAGACAAAATGACTAATTCTATGTGGATCCTGAATCCTAAAAAACGGGGGGGTTCTTGGTATTAATTCCAGCGATGGAATTAAAGCTCCTGAGACTGGACAAAATCAAACAAAATAGTAACAACAAATTGATATGAACCCATTTTGCTTTGTACTTATACAAGACAGGATAGCATCCCATAAGAAGATCCTTTTAAATTGGCTTTGGGTATGATTCATGATCCCCATGGAATTCGTGTCGATATGAGTTAATCCGCAAAGGAAAGGAAGGTATCAATTTCAAGACCCTTGTCATCCGGATCTTATTAACAAACAAGAAAATTCAATACGGAACAGATTATTTTCTTTGGACCTAATTTCTTTTATTTTGTATTTGATTTGGCTCCAATGAATAATTGGAAATCAATGTAGCGATCAATTGGGGGAGGGGGGAGATTCATACATTCACTTTACTTTATGGAAAGATTCCTGAATCTGAAGTAAGGAAAAATCTGTAGAAAACGAACCATGCCTATATGTATTGTTATTGTTCTATTTCAGCGATCAGTGACACCGGTGTTTCAGTTTTGGCGAAAAAGATCTGCGATCCCTTAAATACCCACGATTACCCCCGGTAACACTTGTTTGGTGTATCTGATGAATACGATAAAATCAGATGAAAGAATACCCGAAAGAATACCGACCTTCATCTTTTCTTTCATGAGCCCCTTCTATCCATCCCCAAGAAAACAAAACAATTGGATTTGTTTCTTGACCCATTTATCTGGTTTAAATTATTGATGATTCAATCGGAAAGGAAACATAGAAGTCTCTTATGATGATCAAATTCGCGTCTGATTTAATTAATCAGATATCTGCTAAACATTTTTAGATCCTCGTTGTACCGACTTGTTGATGGATTTAGAGATTCAATTCAGTCTTTACTGGAAAACTTATTTCCAGTAATGATGTCGAAGTAGGAAATTCTTGAAATTGTTTTTTATGATTCCTTATAAATTCTTTCTACTCGAAGAAGTGTGACATTGGTGAATCTATCCTATCGAGTCACTTGCGATCTTTCCCGGTCATTGGAATAGCTTGTTTGGTTAATGACTCATTCTGTTCCGGTATCGGTAATCTAATTAAAGACCCTTCTTTAGTTTTAGTTGTTTGAGAAAGAATTGGATCTTTCATGATTCATCATCCCTAACAATCTGTTGAAGATGTAAAGAAGTGTTAAGCAACGCATTTCTTCGGGTTTTTTATAAATGTGTTTCATTCTTCTAATAAAATATGGGGTTAAATTATATTCTTGCTGAGACTTCTCCAGATCCATATATGAAAATAAAAGTATGGAGGACTTCATATACTATATACCGATTGAGCCAATGACTATTCATGATTCCATATTGAATCAATTCCATACCGGTCCAAAATTAGAGGAATGTTATGGTAAAACTTCGTTTGAAACGATGTGGTAGAAAGCAACGTGCGACTTGAAGGACATTATTGGCTGTGGATTCTTGTACCCACCATTTTATATATCAAAGAAGATGCTCTCGGCTCGACATAGTTTGTTCTATTCCACTAGGACCCCAATTTTGGGGTTGTAATAAAATAATATAATTATAATATAGCACATGATGGAGCTCGAGCATAAAGAATTGGTTCATTTAGCAGAGAGAAGGATCTAGGGTTAATGCCAATCAATAAGTTGGAACAACTTCGTAAGTATATTTTCGGTATAGAAATTGAAAGGATCAAGTTCGAACAAGTAAAAAAAAAAAAAGTAAAATGAATTTGTCGAAATAGTTTTACCAATTCCGATCAAAAGTGTATCACAGGGGAATCAATCGTTTCCATAGAACGAAATAACAAAAGGTATGTTGCTACCATTTTGAAACAATTAAGGATCACCGAAGTAATGTCTAAACCCAAGGATTCAAAGCAAAGATAAAATAAAGGATACCGGAACAAGGAAACACCGTTTTCAATTGTCTCAACAACTAGATCAGAATGGGGAAGAAATAAAATCGACTCTAGGCGAGACAAACAAAAGAGGTTAGAGACGGCTCAATAAATGTCTAAGGATTTCCCTTCGAGCTCTTTGAGAATTACCCAACTTGAGTTATGAGTACGAATGAGATTTCTTTTTTTTTTTTTTTTCAGGAAGGAAGAACAAAAAAAAATGACTCAAATCATAGTCTAATTGATGATTTTGTGGATCTATTTGCCACTACAATACATAAATTCGAATCATTCTTTTTCGAGCCGTACGAGGAGAAAACCTCTTATACGTTTCTAGGGGGGGTTGTTCATTTATGTCTATCCCAATGAGTCATCTATCGAATCGTTGCAATTGATGTTCGATCCCGAAGAGAGGGAAGAGATCTTCGTAAAGTGGGTTTTTACGATCCGATAAAGAACCAAACTTATTCAAATGTTTCCGCTATTCTATATTTCCTTGAAAAAGGCGCTCAACCTACAGGAACTGTTCATGATATTTCAAAGAAGGCGGAGGTATTTAAGGAATTTCGAATTAATCAAATGAAATTAATGAAATAAAAAAAAAAGGGGGGGGGGTGCCCAGTATCTAGCTTTGTCTAATTGTTTCTCCACCATTCCTTATTTTTTTTCTCTATTCTCTATTCATTGTTGCTCTCACATGACCCCGTATCATAGAACTATAAAAAAAAGTATCTTCTCTTGATATGAGACAGATAGAAAAAAGATTGAGTGAATAGATGAAATAACTGGGAAATTATGGGATTACCATCAATCAGATGGTTTTCGTTGGGACTCCACCAACAAACAAAAGGTCAATCTTGCTTATTATACCTCTATTGAATAAATATTGAATAAACCCGACATTTTTTTCCTACCGGAATTCCTTATTTATTTCCCCACTCATACTTCATCCCTTATCTATGTTGTAGTGTCACTCCAACACAAGTCCTTGTTTTATTTATTGAATTGGTTTTCTCAACATTCAATTCATATTGACAATGGTGTATCGAACAAATATAATTCGATCGTGGATAAATAGATCTATTTATCCACATTTCATAAGTTTGTTTCTTTATTTCACTCAAACGATGGGTTCGTCAATTTCGTTGTGACATCAAGAAGTATCTTAGTTAATATAATGAAAAAAAAAAAATAGAGTATGGGTAGTCTATCAATTTTTACATCTATTTAGATTTTCTCTATAATTTATCCCAGAATCTGTTGTATTTTCATCTGATCTCTGTTCATTTTTATGTTCACAATTGATCATCAAATCTTTCTTTTTGATCTGTTGCTAGTTCAATGTTTTGACGAGGTCGGGCAATCGAATCTCTTTATTTATTTTTTATTCCGATCGTATCTACACACCCTATTTATATGGGTTGCTAACTCAACGGTAGAGTACTCGGCTTTTAAGTGCGGCTATGGTCTTTTACACATTTTGATGAAGCAACGGATTCGTCCATACCATTGGTAGAGTTTGTAAGACCACGACTGATCCTGAAAGGGAATGAAAGGAAAAAACAGCATGTCGTATCAATGGAGAACTCTTAGAATACTTCATCCTTAACGGATCGATACAAAATCTTGTTTTGATTCTTTTCTTGGAAAGGGGTCAAATCAATTCAAGTTGGGTCGAGTGAATAAATGGATAGAGCCCTATAGCTCCAATTATAGGGAAACCAAAAGCAACGAGCTTCTGTTTGTTCTTAATTCGAATGATTACCCGATCTAATTAGACGTTAAAAATATATTAGTGCCTGATGTGGGAAAGGGTTCTCTTGTGAGTGGATCATCAATTCCTTTTTTTTCATGAATCCTAACTATTCTCTATTATGTTCTCTATTATGTAGTGGAGACGAATGTGTAGAAGAAACGGTATACTGATCAAAATTCATTATTCCAAAGTCAAAAGAGTGATCGGGTTGTAAAAATAAAGGATTTCTAACCATCTCTTGTAACTATAACGAACATAAATAAATTGGATGGAAATAGGATCCGTTGATTGTCCTTTCTGGCTCCGGGGTATCTATTCTTTTCTTACTATATACCTTGTTCTGACCGTATCGTACTATGTATTATTTGATAACTCAAGAAATCCCCCATATTGGTTCAAGTGTAATTTCAAATGGAAATGGAGGAACTACAAGGATATTTAGAAATGGATGGATTTCGGCAACAATACTTCCTATATCCGTTTCTATTTCAGGAATATATCTACGCGCTTGCTCATGGTCATGCTTTAAATGGATCGATTCTTTATGAACCGGTGGAAAATTTAGATCATGACAATAAATCCAGTTCACTAATTGTGAAACGTTTAATTACTCGAATGCATCAACAGAATCGTTTGATTATTTCGGTTAATGATTCTAATCAAAATCGATTCGTTGGGCACAACAATCATTTTGATTCTCAAATGATATCGGAGGGTTTTGCAGTCGTTGTGGAAATTCCATTCTCGCTGCGATTGGTATCTTCCCTAGAAGAAAAAGAAATAGCAAAATCTCATAATTTACGATCTATTCATTCAATATTTCCCTTTTTCGAGGACAAGTTATCACATTTAAATCATGTGTCAGATATACTAATACCCCACCCCATCCATCTGGAAATCTTGGTTCAAACCCTTCACTCTTGGATACAAGATACTCCTTCGTTGCATTTATTGCGATTCTCTCTCTACGAGTATTGGAATTCAAATAGTCTCATTACTCCAAAAAATTCCATTTCCCTTTTTTCAAAAGAGAATCAAAGATTCTTCTTGTTCCTCTCTAATTCTCATGTATATGAATGTGAATTCATATTCATTTTTCTCCGTAAACAACCCTTTCATTTACGATCAAAATCTTTTGGATCCTTTCTTGAGCGAACACATTTCTATGCAAAAATAGAATATCTTGTAGTAGTGCTTTGTAACGATTTTCAGAAAACCCTATGGTTGTTCAAAGACCCTTTTATGCATTATGTCAGATATCAAGGAAAATCGATTCTGGCTTCAAGGGGGGCTCGTCTTCTGATAAAGAAATGGAAATCTCACCTTGTCAACTTTTGGCAATGTCATTTTGACTTGTGGTCTCAACCGGCCAGGATCCATATAAAGCAATTATATAATCATCCCTTCTATTTTCTGGGCTATCTTTCAAGTGTACGACTAAACTCTTCGGTGATAAGGAGTCAAATGCTAGAGAATTCGTTTCGAATAGATACTGCTATTAAGAAATTCGAGACCGTAG